TTATGGATTTTCAGTTTATGGGGGGTAGTATGGGATCCGTAGTAGGTGAAAAAATCACACGTTTGGCTGAATATGCTACCAATAAACTTTTACCTCTTATTCTAGTGTGTGCTTCCGGAGGAGCACGCATGCAAGAAGGAAGTTTGAGCTTGATGCAAATGGCTAAAATATCTTCCGCTTTATACGATTATCAATCAAATAAAAAGTTATTTTATGTCGCAGTCCTTACATCCCCTACCACAGGTGGGGTGACGGCTAGTTTTGGTATGTTGGGAGATATCATTATTGCTGAACCCAACGCTTACATTGCATTTGCGGGTAAAAGAGTAATTGAACAAACATTGAATAAGACAGTACCCGAGGATTCACAAGTGGCTGAATATTTATTCCATAAGGGCTTATTCGATCCAATCGTACCACGTAATCCTTTAAAGGGCGTTCTGAGTGAATTATTTCGGCTACATGCCTTCTTTCCTTTGAATCAAACTTAGATTAAGTAGAGCTGTAGAGTAGAGTCTTCATTTTTAATTTATTAATTAATTTAATAATTAATAAAACGGAATAAATTTTTTAAAATGAAAATTATTAAATTATAAGACAAGAGCACAAAATAACTAATAATATGAATAATAAAAAAGTGTATTATCATACATATATTTCGTGTAGAAACGTGTAGAAGGGTGAATAAGTCCGTTTATTTACATATTTTTTATTTACACATTTTTTTTATAGGTATTTAGTAAAAAAAAAAATTATTAAAACATATACTTATATACTCCTTAATTTAGCTATATACTCACTTAGGTATACTTAGTATAATATATAATATAAGTATAATATAATTATTATATATAAAATATCTTTATAACAATATAAGGTTAAAAAAAAAATTAATATAAAACAATAAATAAAAATAACAGGTACAAATATTAAATCGAGGTACCCATTCAATGATAGCTTTCAACAACTTTCCCTCCATTTTTGTGCCTTTAGTAGGCTTAGTATTTCCGGCAATTGCAATGGTTTCTTTATCTCTTCATGTTCAAAAAAACAAGATTTTTTAGATACTATAGGGACAACTCTTATCCATTTTTTTTTTTTTTTTTTTTTCAAAACTGACTTTGATCATAACACCCATATCTATTTAGTAGAATATGGTATAACATGTGGCTTCTTTCGAGCCTAAGCTCTTATGTATGTGTAAACATGATATATGGTAAATGAATTCTAACAATTTTCAAATGGATCGGTATCGGGGAGAATTTCGGAAACGGAAAGTCAATATATCTATATGTGGATATCTATAGGAAATCATATGAAAGAGATGTTATTATTTTAGTTTGGATCTAAGCAATTCGATGAATTTTTCTAAAAGGTTCACATCATAGTAGTGCTGGTTGATGAGAGTTACTTCGGAAACAAAAAAAGTAAAATAAATTTTATTTTTGTTATTCTTCCAATTCCAATAAAATGCAACTAGGTCTAGTGAGAGTATGAGTTGGCGATCAGAACGTATATGGATAGAACTTATAGCGGGATCTCGAAAAATAAGTAATTTCGGTTGGGCCCTTATTCTTTTTTTAGGTTCATTAGGGTTTGTATTGGTTGGAATCTCCAGTTATTTTGGTAGGAATTTTATATCTTTATTTCCTTCTCAGCAAATAAATTTTTTTCCGCAGGGGATCGTGATGTCTTTCTATGGGATCGCGGGTCTTTTTATTAGCTCCTACTTGTGGTGCACAATTTCGTGGAATGTAGGTAGTGGTTATGATCGATTCGATATAAAAGAGGGGATAGTGTGTATTTTTCGTTGGGGATTTCCTGGAAAAAACCGTCGCATATTTCTGCGATTCCTTATGAAAGATATTCAGTCCATCAGAATAGAAAATAAAGAGGGTCTTTTTGCTCGTCGGGTCCTTTATATGGAAATCAGGGGCCAGGGGGCCATTCCCTTGACGCGTACTGATGAGAATTTGACTCCACGAGAAATTGAGCAAAAAGCTGCTGAATTGGCCTATTTCTTGCGCGTACCAATTGAAGTATTTTGAAAAAAGGAACTGAAAAATGAATACTTTGCAAGAGGGAAAAAACTCAAGAACCCTCTTTTTTTTTCTATACCATAACTTAACGGAAGTTTGTTCTGAACGCCTATTCGAGCCAAAGTAAACGTATACGAAGCAACCCTAAAACGAAATTTTTTGTGTCCATAATTTTTTTTTTTATTTTCATATTTGATATTTTATTTAATAGAACGGGAGTTCTTTCGTCTCGAAACCCAACTAATATTAATTTGAAGTGGGCTCTTTCTTATTCTATTTCTGTATTCTTTCTAGATTCAAGGACTAACCTAACCACTATACGGTATCACAAATAACAACCTCGCAATAGATTAATGGGCTCGATGGCTTGGGATATAACTTATGCTTGATAGAAATATTAGTATCATATAGAGTCGACGCATGGGGTGAGTTCATTAAAACTTCAAAAATTCACAGACGAAAAATGGCAAAAAAGAAAGTATTCATTTCCCTTCTATATCTTGCATTTATAGTATTTTTGCCTTGGTGGATCTCTCTCTCATTTAAAAAAAGTCTGGAATCTTGGATTACTAATTGGTGGAATATTAGGCAATCCGAAATTTTTTTGAATGATATTCAAGAAAAGAGTATTCTAAAAAAATTCATAGACTTAGAGGAACTCCTTCGTTTGGAGGAAATGATAAAGGAATACCCAGAAACGCATTTACAAAAGCTTCGCGTCGAAATCTACAAAGAAACGACCCAATTGATCAAGATGCACAATGAGGATCGTATCCATACAATTTTACACTTCTCGACAAATATAATCTGTTTCGTTATTCTAAGTGGTTATTCTATTCTAGGTAATGAAGAACTTGTTATTCTTAACTCTTGGGTTCAAGAATTCCTATATAACTTAAGCGACACAATAAAAGCTTTTTCTATTCTTTTATTAACTGATTTATGTATAGGATTCCATTCGCCCCACGGTTGGGAATTAATGATTGGCTCTGTCTACAAAGATTTTGGATTTGCTCATAATGATCAAATTATATCCGGTCTTGTTTCTACTTTTCCAGTCATTTTAGATACAATTTTTAAATATTGGATCTTTCGTTATTTAAATCGTGTATCTCCTTCACTTGTAGTGATTTATCATTCAATGAATGACTGAAAAATGATTGAACGACCCAATTCTAATATTTGTTACTTTGTCCATAAGCAAAACACTCAAAATAGTACTTATTCTTTCTACCCAGCCAAGGGATCTCTCCAATATTTCAGAAAAATTATTTCAGTAAATAGCAAAATTATAGATAGGGAACTCTGCTAGCGACCTACCTAATTTTATTGTAGAAAATTTCGGGATCAATGATTGGACCATGCAAACTAAAAAAAACTTTTCGTCGATAAAGAAAGAGATTACTCGATCCATTTCCCTATCGCTCATGATATATATAATAACTCAGGCACCCATTTCAAATGCCTATCCCATTTTTGCACAGCAGGGTTATGAAAATCCACGAGAAGCAACGGGCCGTATTGTATGTGCCAATTGCCATTTAGCTAATAAACCCGTGGATATCGAGGTTCCACAAGCGGTACTTCCGGATACTGTATTTGAAGCAGTTGTTCGAATTCCCTATGATCTGCAAGTGAAACAAGTTCTTGCTAATGGTAAAAAAGGCGCTTTGAATGTGGGGGCTGTTCTTATTTTACCCGAGGGGTTTGAACTAGCCCCGCCCGATCGTATTTCGCCCGAGATTAAAGAAAAGATAGGAAATCTTTCTTTTCAAAGTTACCGCCCTACTAAAAAAAATATTCTTGTGATAGGTCCTGTTCCTGGTCAGAAATATAGTGAAATCACCTTTCCTATTCTTTCCCCGGACCCCGCTACTAAGAAAGATGTTCACTTCTTAAAATATCCCATATACGTAGGTGGGAACAGAGGAAGGGGTCAGATTTATCCCGACGGGAGCAAGAGTAACAATAATGTTTATAATGCTACAGCAGCAGGTATAGTAAGCAAAATCATACGAAAAGAAAAAGGGGGGTACGAAATAACCATAGTGGAGGCATCGGATGGGCGTCAAGTGGTTGATATTATCCCTCCAGGGCCGGAACTTCTTGTTTCTGAGGGCGAATCCATCAAACTTGATCAACCATTAACGAGTAATCCTAATGTGGGCGGATTTGGTCAGGGGGATGCAGAAGTAGTACTTCAAGATCCATTACGTGTCCAAGGCCTTTTGCTCTTCTTGGCATCTGTTATTTTTGCACAAATCTTTTTGGTTCTTAAAAAGAAACAGTTTGAGAAAGTTCAATTGTCCGAAATGAATTTCTAGATCCGCGAATTTTTCAACATCAAACTCTAAAAAGAAATAAATTGTTGTTGGCAATTATATTATGTAATTGTGTATGATCAAAAAAATTTTGTTTGTTTCTTTATTTCGGATTTCGGGAATTACTTATACTGGTCATGATGTGTATATTGTGAAGAAGACTATTTGATTTTACTTATCTCTTCTTTGTTTTTTCAATCCAAATCGAAGTGATATAGAATGAATCCGTAGTTTTCTATTTGAATAGAATAAAAACAAAAGATAAATAAGCAGATAATATAAACCAAAGTATAAATGAAAGGAACAAAGGGTTTAGGGGGGGGTTGTGCGTCTCCTAGTCTTTGACACAAGAAAAGGGATTTTCCACAACCCTTTCTTGTGTCGAATTAATAATGATTCTTGATCCTATTCGTCAAAAATTCCTATTCGTAGGTTCCATTTTTTTTTTTTCGGTTTATCATAACCTTTTTTCGATTTATCATGTTAAGTAGTGGACAAACAAAAATATAGGTAAATTTATTGAACAAATAGAACTTCTTCAATTTCAATGAACTTCTAAAATAGAAAAAAGGAAACTTTGATTAGATTAAAGAAAGTAAGGTTCTATTTTATTAGTATAGAAAGGGTTTGCATGATATCT